GATCTAATAAGTACCTTGTGTCAGAATTGAGAAATTCTATGGCTCGAATCTTTAGTATTCTCTTATTTATCACCTCTGTCTACTATTTAGGCAGAATGCCATCGCCTATTGTTACTAAGAAACTTAAAGAAACCTCAGAAACAGAAGAAAAAGGGGAAAGTGAGAAAAAAACAGATGTAGAAATGGAAACAACTTCAGAAACGAAGGGGACTAAACAGGACCAAGAGGGATTCACCGAGGAAGACCCCTCTCTTTGTTCGGAAGAAAAGGAGGATTCGTACAAACTAGATGAAACGGAGGAGATCCGAGTGAATGGAAAGGTTAAAGATGAGAAAGATAAGGACCTCCTTTGGTTTGAAAAACCTCTTTTAACTCTTCTTTTCGACTATAAGAGATGGAATCGCCCATTACGATATATAAAAAACGATCGATTTGAAAATGATGTAAGAAATGAAATGTCACAGTATTTTTTTCACACATACCCAAGTGATGGAAAACAAATAATATCTTTTACATATCCACCCAGTTTATCTACTTTTGGAGAAATAATCCAAAGACATCTTTCTTTGTACATAACAGAAAAAGAATCCCCGGAGGATCTGTATAATCATTGGGTTTATATCAATGAACAAAAAAGATACAACTTGAGCAACGAGTTGATAAATCGAATGGAAGCTCTAGACAAGCGATCTCTTGCTATGGATGTACTCGAAAAAAGGATTCGATTGTGCAATGATGAGAATGAACAAGAATGCTTGCCTAAACAGTACGATCCTTTTTTGAACGGACCATATAGGGGAACGAGAAAAAAAGTTTATTCACGTCCAATCATGAATGATTCAATCACTTTGACAGAGGATTCTATAGGCAAAATTTGGATAAATAAGATCTATGGTATGCCCCCTAAAGATTACCGAGAATTTGGAGATAAAATTGATTTGTTTAATGGAGAAAAAAAATCGACAGACATTGGTCATTGCTTTACCTCAATCAGTGATTTAGCTGAAGACTCAACACCAAGTTTAAATTTGAAAGAACTTGCTTTATTGGCCGAACAAAGACGGCTTGATTCAGAAAATAAAACGAAATGCTTGAAATTTTTATTCGATGTAGTTACAACCGATTCAAATGATCAAACAATTCGAAAAAAATGCATTAAAATAGAGGAAATCCGTAAAAAGGTTCCCCGGTGGTTATATAAATTGACCGACGAGTTGGAAGAAGTGGAAAAGGAAAATGAGGAAGAATCCGAAGAGGATCCTGGGATCCGTTCAAGAAAAGCCAAACGCGTGGTAATTTATACTGATAACGATCAGAATACCAATACCAATACCAATACCAATACTCATACTCGTAGCAGTACCAATGGTGATCAAGCCGAAGAGGTTGCTTTGATACGTTATTCACAACAATCGGATTTTCGTCGGGATCTAATCAAAGGATCCATGCGCGCTCAAAGACGTAAAACAGTTATTTGGGAAATGTTTCAAGCAAATGTGCATTCCCCGTTTTTTTTCGACAGAATAGACAAAACATTTTTTTTTTCCTTTGATATTCCCGGAATGATGAACCTAATTTTTAGGAATTGGATGGGGAAGGCCCCGGAATTCAAAACTTCATACTCTGAAGATTCTGAGGATTCTGAGGAGAAAGAAGCAAACGAAAAGGGGAAAACAAAAGGGGAGAGTGCACGTATAGCAATAGCAGAAACTTGGGATAGTATTATATTTGCTCAAACAATAAGGGGTTCTATGTTAGTAACCCAATCGATTCTTAGAAAATATATTGTATTGCCCTCATTAATAATAGCTAAAAATCTCGGTCGTATGTTATTATTTCAATTTCCCGAGTGGTACGAAGATTTTCAAGAATGGAATAGAGAAATGTATGTTAAATGCACTTATAATGGTGTTCAATTATCAGAAACAGAATTTCCGAAAGACTGGTTAACAGATGGTATTCAGATAAAAATCCTATTTCCTTTCTGTCTGAAACCTTGGCACACATCTAAGCTACAATCCCTTCATAAGGATCCAACGAAAAAGAAAGGAAAAATCGAAAATTTTTGTTTTTTAACAATCTGGGGAATGGAAGCTGAACTCCCTTTTGGTTCTCCCCGAAAACAACCTTCCTTTTTTGAACCCATTCGTAAAGAATTTGAAAAAAAACTTAGAAAGGGGGAAAAAAAATATTTTCTAGTTTTAAGAGTTTTCAAAGAAAGAACAAAATGGTTTCTAAACGTTTCAAAAGAAAAAACAAAAGGGATTATCAAAATGGTTCTCTTTATCAAAAGAATAATGAAAGAACGTGCAAATGCAAAAATAAACCCAATTTTCTTATTTGGGTTGAGGAAAGTATATGAACCGAGTGAAGATGGAAAAGATTCTATAATCAGTAATAAAATGACCCATGAATTGGCCTTTCGACTTAGATCGACGGATGGGACAAATTATTCGCTGACAGAAAAAAAAATAAAGGATCTGGCGGATAGTACAATCGCAACAAGAGACCAAATCGAAAAAATCACAAAGGACAGGAAACAAATATTTTCAACTCCAGAAGATATAAATCTTAGTCCTAACGAAACAGGTTGTGATGATAAAAGATCGGAATCAAAAAAATACATTTTACAGATGTCAAAAAAACGAAGTGCACGATTAATACGTAAATGGTACTATTTTATGAAATCTTTCATTGAAAGAATATACATGGATATCTTTCTATCTCCCATTAACATCCCCAGAATAAATGCACAACTTTTCCTTGAATCAGCAAAAAAGACTCTCGATAAATACATTTACAATGATAAAAGAAATCAAGAAGCAATTGATGAAACAAATCAAAATACAATTCACTTTATTTCGACTGTAAAAAAGTCGCTTTCTAATTCTAATATTAGTAATAGAAATTCACAGATTTATTATGACTTATCCTCCTCCTTATCCCAAGCATATGTATTTTACAAATTATCACAAACCCAAGTTATTAACATGGGATCTGTACTTCAATATCGCGGAGCATATCCCTTTCTTAAGGAGAGAATAAAGGGCCATTTGGGGACACGAGGGATATTTGATTCCAAATCAAGGCATAAGAAACTTCCGAATTCTGGAATGAATGAATGGAAAAACTGGTTAAGGGGTCATTATCAATACAATTTATCTCAGACTAGGTGGTCTAGATTAGTACCGCAAAAATGGAGAAATAGAATCAATCAACGTCGTACGATTCAAAATAAAGACCAAAAAATTTTGGATTCATATGAAAAAGAAAAATACCAATTAATTTATTACGAGAAACAAAATAATTATGGAATTAATTCATTGGCGAATCAAAAAGCAAAATTTAAAAAACACTACAAATATGACCTTTTATCACATAAATATATTAATTATGAGGATAGGAAGGACTCATATATTTATGGATCGCCGTTACAAGTAAACGGGAACCAAGAAATTCCATATACATATAATTACAACACGCCTAAACACAAATTTTTTTATGGGCTGGGGGATACACCTAGTAATGATTATTTAGGGGAAGAATATGATACAGATCAAAATCCGGATAGAAAATATTTGGAGTGGGGAATTCTCAATTTTTGTCCTAGAAAGAATATCGATATTGAAACCTGGACCTATATGGATACCGGGACCAACATTAGTAAGGATACTAAGACTGGGACTAATGATTATCAAATAATTGATAAAAAAGATCTTTTTTATCTCACGATTCATCAAAAAATCAATCCATCCAATAAAAAGAAAAAAAAAAAACTTTTTGATTGGATGGGAATGAATGAGGAAATGTTATATCGTCCCATGTCTAACCTAGAACCTTGGTTCTTTACAGAATTAGTGCGACTTTATGATGCATATAAGATTAAACCCTGGATCATACCAATCAAATTCTTTTTTTTTCATTTTAATGGAAATGAATACAATGAATACATTAATAAAAACATTAACGGAAATAAAAAAAAGGATCCTCATATATCATCTAATAAAAAAGAATATCTTGAATTAGAGAATCGAAATCGAGAACAAAAAGAAGAGCTGGTCCAAGGAGATCTTGTTGGATCAGATGCACAAAACCAAAAGAATCTTGCATCAGGTGCACAAAACCAACAAAAAGATTTTGTTGAAAAGGATTACGCAGAATCAGACATTAAAAAACGTAGAAAGAAAAGGCAACCCAAGAGCAACAGGGAAGCGGAACTCGATTTCTTCCTGAAAAGATATTTGCTTTTTCAATTGAGATGGGAGGAGGATCCTTTGAATCAAACAATGCTCAATAATATAAGGGTATATTGTCTCCTGCTTAGACTGATAAATCCAAGGGAAATTGCTATATCCTCTATTCAAAGAAGAGAAATGCGCCTTGATGTAATGCTGATTCAGAAGGATCTAACTCTTACAGAATTGATAAAAAAGGGAATATTTATTATTGAGCCGGTTCGTCTGTTTCTGAAATGGGATGGACAATTTCTTATGTATCAAACCGTAGGTATTTCATTGGTCCATAAGAGTAAGCACCAAACTAATCGAAGATGCCGAGAAAAAAGATATGTTGATGAGAATGATTTCGATGGATCTATTGCACGACATGGAAAAGCGCTTGTGAATGGAGATGAAAATCATTATGATTTGCTTGTTCCTGAAAATATTCTATCTCCTAGGCGTCGTAGAGAATTGAGAATTCTAATGGGTTTCCATTCTGGGAAAGAGAATGCTGTGGACAGAGATTCAGGCAATGGGAATAATGTAAGGAATTTTGGGCAATTTTTGAATGAGGATAAGTATCTTGATATAGATACAAACAAATTCATTCAATTCAAATTGTTTGTTTGGCCCAATTATCGATTAGAAGATTTAGCTTGTATGAATCGCTATTGGTTTGATACCAATAATGGCAGTCGTTTCAGTATGTCAAGGATACATATGTATCCACGATACATAATTTTTTGATGGCACATTTTCTAGATATCACGTATCATATCCGTGAGACGAAGACAGATGTACACACACGTTGTGTTACATTCTATTTTCATACATGATACTGATTCAATGATGTATCAATTGGATCTAGGAATGAATTGGCGGAATCTTCTTAGGTTCAAATCTTCGTGGGTGCAAAAATGTACCATCCCCTTGTATCCGAATCAAATTACAAATTGAATTTCTTTTCTTAATTTAATTCAATTATATTTGGTAGAAAACAAAGTAGTATAATATATAAATTATAAATAAATCCAAATTCTTGTGTGTACCAGATCGAAATGACTGGCATTATTATTATTCCTGATCGGTAAAATCCATATTTGTGGAAAAGAAAAAAAAAAAGAACATAAAGAGAAGAATTATTTTTATGGTAAAAAATTCATTCATCTCAGTTATTCCGCAAGAAGAAAGAGAAAAAAACAAGGGATCTGTTGAATTTCAAGTATTAAGTTTCACTAATAAGATACGTAGACTTACTTCCCATCTGAAATTGCACAGAAAAGACTATTTATCTCAGAGAGGTCTGCGGAAAATTTTGGGAAAACGTAGGCGGCTGCTGGCTTATTTGTCAAAGAAAAATGGAGTTCGTTATAAGGAATTAATTGGTCAGCTGGATATTCGGGAGTCAAAAACGCGTTAATTTAAAGATTCACCGAACGGTTTATTAGATCTTGAATTTTGATGAACCTCATTTCGTTTTCAGTAATTCATGGAATAAAGAATCGGGGAAGAAAACATATGACTGTACCGGCTACAAGAAAAGACCTCATGATAGTCAATATGGGCCCTCACCACCCATCAATGCATGGTGTTCTTCGACTCATCGTTACTCTAGATGGTGAAGATGTTATTGACTGTGAACCCATATTGGGTTATTTACACAGAGGGATGGAAAAAATTGCGGAAAACCGAACAATTATACAATATCTGCCTTATGTAACACGTTGGGATTATTTAGCTACTATGTTCACAGAGGCAATAACGGTAAATGCACCAGAACAATTGGGAAATATTCAAGTACCTAAAAGAGCTAGCTATATCAGAGTCATTATGCTAGAGCTGAGTCGTATAGCTTCTCATTTGTTATGGCTTGGGCCTTTCATGGCGGATATTGGTGCACAGACTCCTTTCTTCTATATTTTCAGAGAGAGGGAATTGCTATATGATCTATTTGAAGCTGCCACAGGTATGCGAATGATGCATAATTACTTCCGTATCGGAGGAGTAACTGCTGATTTACCATATGGCTGGATAGATAAATGTTTGGATTTTTGCGATTATTTTTTAACAGGAGTGGCGGAATATCAAAAGCTTATTACGCGGAATCCCATTTTTTTGGAACGAGTTGAAGGGGTGGGCATTATTGGTGGAGAGGAAGCAATAAATTGGGGTTTATCAGGACCAATGTTACGAGCTTCCGGAATCCAATGGGATCTTCGTAAAGTTGATCATTATGAGTGTTATGATGAATTCGATTGGGAAGTCCAATGGCAAAAAGAAGGAGACTCATTAGCTCGTTATTTAGTACGAATTAGCGAAATGACAGAATCCATAAAAATTATTCAACAGGCACTAGAAGAAATCCCGGGGGGACCCTACGAGAATTTAGAAGTCCGACGCTTTGATAGAGCAAGGGATTCCGAATGGAATGATTTTGAATATCGATTTATTAGTAAAAAGCCCTCTCCCGCTTTTGAATTGTCGAAACAAGAACTTTATGTAAGAGTAGAAGCCCCAAAGGGAGAATTAGGAATTTTTTTGATAGGAGATAATAGTGTTTTTCCCTGGAGATGGAAAATTCGTCCACCAGGCTTCATTAATTTGCAAATTCTTCCTCAGCTAGTTAAAAGAATGAAATTGGCGGATATCATGACGATACTAGGTAGTATAGATATCATTATGGGAGAAGTCGATCGTTGAAATGATAATTGATACGACAGAAGTACAAGCTATCAATTCTTTTTCCAGATCGGAATTTTTAAAAGAGGTCTATAGCCTCTTATGGGCGCTTATCCCTATTTTTACTCCTGTATCGGGAATCACAATAGGGGTACTCGTTATTGTGTGGTTAGAAAGAGAAATATCCGCAAGTTTACAACAACGTATTGGGCCTGAATATGCCGGTCCCCTGGGAATTCTTCAAGCTCTAGCGGATGGAACTAAACTACTTTTCAAAGAGGATCTTCTCCCATCTAGAGGGGATATTCGTTTATTCAGTATCGGGCCGTCTATAGCGGTCATATCCATTTTACTAAGTTATTCAGTAATTCCTTTTGGTTATCACCTTGTTCTAGCCGATCTCAGTATAGGTGTTTCTTTATGGATCGCCATTTCCAGTATTGCTCCTATTGGACTTCTTATGTCAGGATATGGATCGAATAATAAATATTCCTTTTCAGGTGGTCTACGAGCTGCTGCTCAATCTATTAGTTATGAAATACCATTAACTCTATGTGTGTTATCAATATCTCTACGTGTGATTCGTTGGAACATCAACTTTTACCCTTTTCTTTTACCTCCTTCCTTTATTTCTAGGAAAGAGATTGAACGTATTGAATAAATATCTTTATCTTTTTATTCATCACTCGGGTCGATAAGCTAAACCAGATAGTTATATGAGTGAAACAAAACAGCTTATGAATTCGCAGTAATCAGATTGATTCTCATTCCCTATGTACGAGAGTCAAGTAGAAGTAAACATAAGCAGTGAAAACCGTTTACCCCAAGATTGGTTGATTAGTCATCATGGCTTGAAGCGGGTACCAAAAATCAACTGTATGGAGTTTTTACAATTTTTATTTTATGTATTACCATACCGGGAATCAATCAAAAATGAGTGGACGGTTAGGAACACTAAGGTACACAAAGGATTAGTAATGGAGATAATGTAAGATATTCAAATGGATATTTTTGCATAAAAGGAATAATAATGAGGGCTTTAAGTTGGTAGAAATGATCAAGCAGTACTTCCCCATGATTCTGATTCAGAGTATGCTCCTATCCACTGATTAAAGAAATGACTATTAGGAACGAAGTAATTCTTTATTTTTTTTTTTTGAGAATCCCCTCTTCTGAGAAAGAAGAACAGGAACGAAAGAAATGGAATGCAATAGCAAAAATGAATAAAATTCAGAAGAAATCCTTTTGAATTCTTTCTTTTCTCCATCTGATCCATATTCATAAAGATGAAATAGAATTCTTATCATGATCCATGAACTAATGTGATGTCTAATTCTTTTTCGTAATAGAAAGATATGGGTTGAAATAATTGATACAACGCGTATTTTATTGAAGGATTCCGTTATTACTGAACAAAGATAAATTCGAATTTGAATTCTAAAATAAGGTATGAGATCAATTCGGAAGCACTTTTTATTTGTTATTATAGCAGACAGAATTCCATTGGTCTAATTAGGGATAGGGACTCTCCGATGCTTACTCTATCTATCCTACAAAAACATGTCGGGGTAATACCGAAAACCCGTCCTTAGATTTATTTTTGGCCATCGAGGAGCCGTATGAAGCCGAAGTCTCATGTACGGTTCTGGAATAGCGATGAGAACAGTGATGTTATGATCGACTATGATTATCTAACAGTTCAAGTACAATTGATATAGTTGAGGCACAGTCCAAATATGGGTTTTGGGGGTGGAATCTGTGGCGCCAACCTATAGGGTTTATAGTTTTTCTAATTTCTTCCCTAGCAGAATGTGAGAGATTACCCTTTGATTTACCAGAAGCAGAAGAAGAATTAGTAGCAGGTTATCAAACCGAATATTCAGGTATCAAATTTGGTTTATTTTACGTTGCTTCTTACCTAAATCTACTGGTTTCTTCATTATTTGTAACAGTTCTGTACTTGGGCGGGTGGAATCTCTCTATTCCGTACATATTCATTCTTGAACTTTTCGGAATAAATAAAACCGTTGGAATCCTTGGAACAACAATGGGTATCTTTATTACACTAGCGAAAACTTATTTGTTCCTGTTCATTCCTATCGCAACAAGATGGACTTTACCTAGGATGAGAATGGACCAACTATTAAATCTTGGATGGAAATTTCTTTTACCTATTTCTCTAGGTAATCTATTATTGACAACTTCTTCCCAACTCCTTTCACTGTAACAGAATACAAAATTTTAGATTCATAACCTCTCTCAAGCAAGAGAAAGAAACATCAAATTATTCATGGATATCCACGATATGTTCCCTATGGTGACAGGGTTCATGAATTATGGTCAACAAACAGTACGAGCTGCAAGGTACATTGGTCAAAGTTTCATGATTACTTTATCCCACGCGAATCGTTTACCTGTAACTATTCAATATCCTTATGAAAAATCGATCACATCAGAGCGTTTCCGCGGTCGAATCCATTTTGAATTTGATAAATGTATTGCTTGTGAAGTATGTGTTCGTGTATGCCCCATAGATCTACCCGTTGTTGATTGGAGATTGGAAACAGATATTAGAAAGAAACAATTGCTTAATTATAGTATTGATTTCGGAATCTGTATATTTTGTGGTAACTGCGTCGAGTATTGTCCAACAAACTGTTTATCAATGACTGAAGAATATGAACTTTCCACTTATGATCGTCACGAATTGAATTATAATCAAATTGCTTTGGGTCGGTTACCAATGTCAGTAATTGGAGATTACACAATTCAAACAAACAATTATGAATTCGACTCAAATAAAAATAACCACGGTAGATAAACCCCTTAATTCAAGTTTGGTTGGTCAGTAACCACAAATCATAACTACTGATTTGTGAGAATCTTGGATTGATTTTAATTTCGAATGGATTCATCTATCCGTGATGATTTCGAAATATCAAATTCCGAACTACAACTACTCCTTCGGATCCAGAAGCGGGATTGGCCCAATAACTATATCCACATCAATCCACACCACATTAAAATTCAATTTGAGTAACGTATTTTAGTAACGTATTATATACAAGAAAAAGATAGGGTAACCCCCTTTCCTGGCCCGGTCAGTAAGGTCATGAAATATTTCTACTTAATTTATCTCTTATTTTACACATAATGGATTTGCCTGGACCAATACATGATATTCTTTTAGTATTTCTGGGATCAGGTCTTATATTAGGAAGTCTAGGAGTGGTATTACTTACCAATCCAATTTATTCTGCCTTTTCTTTAGGATGGGTTCTTGTTTGTATATCCTTATTCTATATTCTATCTAACTCCTATTTTGTAGCTGCTGCACAGCTCCTTATTTACGTGGGGGCCATAAATGTATTAATCATATTTGCTGTGATGTTCATGAAAGGTTCCGAATATTCCAATGATTTATCTCTTTGGACCGTTGGAGATGGAGTTACTTCACTGGTTTGTACAAGTATTCTTTTTTCATTAATTACGACTATCTCAGATACGTCATGGTACGGGATTATTTGGACTACAAGATCAAGCCAGATTATAGAACAGGACCTCACGAGTAACGTTCAACAAATTGGGATTCATTTATCAACGGATTTTTATCTTCCATTTGAACTTATTTCTATAATTCTTTTAGTTGCTTTGATAGGTGCAATTGCTATGGCTCGTCAGTAACAAAAACTTAGGATTCGAAATCCAAAATCAAATCAAATTAACTAAAAAAAAAAAATAAGGCTTTGTTCTGTCTTATTGTTATCACATCCATTTCCCTTCAATTCTATTTTCATATTGTTCATATATACATATATTGTTCATATATACATATATATATATAACTATAACATATATATATATAATAAAATAATTATATAATAAAATAATACATATATATAATATATATAATATATAAATATATAATATATATAATATATAAATATATAATATATATAATATATAAATATATAATATATATAATATATAAATAATAATATAATAAAATAATATAATAAAATAATTAAAATAATAATAATATAAATAATAAATATATAAAATATTATAAAATATAAAAAAAAAGTTTGAGTTTGATTCTATTATATTTATATTCGAGTCAATAAAATCGGTTAAATTGTTGTTCATATTGAAATGAATCAAGATTCATGAGGAGTTGGTCAATGATACTCGAGCATGTACTTGTTTTGAGTGCCTATTTATTTTCTATCGGTATTTATGGATTGATCACAAGTCGAAACATGGTTAGAGCACTTATGTGTCTTGAGCTTATACTAAATGCGGTTAATCTAAATCTCGTAACATTTTCGGATTTATTTGATAGTCGTCAATTAAAAGGAGACATTTTCTCGATCTTTGTTATAGCTATTGCAGCCGCTGAAGCAGCTATTGGACCGGCTATTGTTTCGTCGATCCATCGTAACAGAAAATCAACTCGTATCAATCAATCCAATTTATTGAATAAATAGTCGTAATGAAAAGACAAATATCTATCTATATATAGATATAGATAGATATCCATATATGGATAGATAGCTAATTTCAATTTATAGAATTCACCAATTAGAATTAGCATAAGCATATATAACTTATAACTCATATGATCATGTTTCCCGAAACGTAAGAAATCAAAGTATCTTGGACCTCTCTCATGAACAGATCCAGAAGCCAATTTATTATAAAAAAAAATCCATTCTGGTAACCCACTGATTCGTCTGGTGTCTATAATACATGAATACATGATTCATTTATTACTAATATTACTAATTTTACCAGATCGAAATTTTAGAATGTTCCAAAAATTTATAGATCCAATGTCACATTCAGTAAAGATTTATGATACATGTATCGGATGTACTCAATGTGTACGAGCTTGCCCCACAGATGTTTTGGAAATGATACCTTGGGACGGATGTAAAGCTAAGCAAATTGCTTCTGCTCCAAGAACAGAGGACTGCGTAGGTTGTAAGAGATGTGAATCCGCTTGTCCAACGGATTTCCTGAGTGTCCGGGTTTATTTATGGCATGAGACAACTCGCAGCATGGGTCTAGCTTATTGATACGTTCCAGAAAATTCCACTTGAATCCATTTGATTCCTCTTTACCGACAAAAACCCGTACTCGAGAAAATCCATTATTCCATTCCGAGCGCGGGTTTTTCTGGTCAAAGTCTATCTTGTCTTTACCACGAGTTATTTTCCTTGGTTAACAATAATTGTTGTTTTGCCGATTTCCGCGGGTTTGTTAATTTTCTTTCTCCCCCAAAGAGGGAATAAGGTAGTTAGGTGGTATACCATATGTATATGCTTATTGGAGCTGCTTCTAACGACCTACACATTCTGTTATCATTTTCAATTGGACGACCCATTAATCCAATTGGAGGAGGATTATAAATGGATAAATATTTTGGATTTTCACTGGAGACTAGGAATCGATGGACTTTCCATAGGACCCATTTTACTGACGGGATTTATCACGGCTTTGGCTACCTTAGCGGCTTGGCCAGTTACTCGAGATTCGCGATTGTTCCATTTCCTGATGTTAGCAATGTACAGCGGTCAAATAGGATCATTTTCTTCTCGAGACCTTTTACTTTTTTTCATCATGTGGGAGTTAGAATTAATTCCTGTTTACCTACTTCTATCTATGTGGGGAGGGAAGAAACGTCTGTACTCAGCTACAAAGTTTATTTTGTACACTGCGGGGGGTTCCATTTTTCTCTTAATAGGAGTTCCAGGTATGGGTTTATATGGTTCCAATGAACCAACATTAAATTTTGAAACATTAGCTAATCAATCGTATCCCGCGGCATTGGAAATAATATTATATTTTGGCTTCTTTATTGCTTATGCTGTTAAATCACCGATTATACCCCTACATACGTGGTTACCAGATACCCACGGAGAAGCACATTACAGTACATGTATGCTTCTAGCCGGAATCTTATTAAAAATGGGGGCATATGGATTGATTCGCATCAATATGGAATTATTACCCCATGCTCATTCTATATTTTCCCCCTGGTTGGTGATAGTAGGAACCATTCAAATAATCTATGCAGCTTTAACTTCTCCCGGTCAACGCAATTTAAAAAAGAGAATAGCCTATTCCTCCGTATCTCATATGGGTTTCATAATTATAGGAATTGGTTCCATAACTGATACGGGACTCAATGGGGCCATTTTACAAATAATCTCTCATGGATTTATTGGTGCTGCACTTTTTTTCTTGGCAGGAACGAGTTACGATAGAATACGTCTTGTTTATCTCGACGAAATGGGAGGAATTGCTATCCCAATGCCAAAAATATTTACCATGTTCAGTAGTTTCGCGATGGCTTCTCTTGCATTGCCAGGAATGAGTGGTTTTGTTGCGGAATTGGTAGTATTCTTTGGAATAATTAATAGCTCGAAATATCTTTTAATGCCAAAAATACTAATTACTTTTGTAATGGCAGTTGGAATGATATTAACTCCTATTTATTCATTATCCATGTTACGCCAGATGTTCTATGGATACAAGCTATTCAATGTTACAAACTCTTATTTTATGGATTCTGGACCACGAGAATTATTTATTTCGATATGTATCTTTTTGCCTGTAATAGGTATTGGTATTTATCCCGATTTCGTTCTTTCGTTATCAGTTGACAAGGTGGAAGCCATTCTATCTAATTACTTTTATAAATCGTTTTCATGAATAAGACATAAAGTAAAAAACGCCAGTGATTTTGAAAATTGTTCGCTGTAAATAAAAAAAATGAAGTGAATTGGAATTGTAATCAGATACATCTGGAGTTTTTGAGAACCAAACCATCGGTTCTCAAAAACTCGCAAAACTTTCGTTATATGTTATGTTATATAGGAGGATGCTCTTATGTATTCTTCAAGTCGTTTTTCTTCAATTAGGTCTTAACTTAATGTGAATGAACCATAACTATGTAGTCCTATTCCTAATAGATTGACTCCAAAATAGCATATCCAAATTATAAGAAATCCTATGGAAGCCACAATTGCCGAATTCACACCTTGCAAACTTGGATTCGTTCTAGTATGTAAATAAATCGCGGATATGGTCCAAGTAATAAATGCCCAAGTTTCTTTGGGATCCCAATTCCAATAGGATCCCCATGCCTCATTAGCCCATACTGCTCCCGAAAGAATACCTATGGTTAAAAAGGTAAACCCTAGACTAAGGACACGATAACTCCAATGATCCAATCGTTGAGTCAATTGATACCTGTGATAATTTCTAAATGAAAAAAAAGAAGTGTTTTGTAAAAAACTTCTTTTCTCATTTAAGTATTGTATCTCGCCAAAAGAAAATGGTCCGATTAATAAATAATTACTTTTACCAAAAATATCTATGTTTTTTCGAAATGTAATGACTAAAAGAGATACTGATAATAAGGATCCACATAAAAGAGCTGCATAGCTCAATAACATCATACTCACATGCATCATTAACCAGTAGGACTGTAGAGCAGGTACTAATATTGCGGATTGATGTATTTCAGTTAAAAGACCCGAAGTGGCAAAGCCCTGAGTAAAAATCGCACTTGGAGCGGTTATTGCGCTTAAATTATTTTTATTGTTCCGTATTTTAGAAACCGTATGAATAATGTAGAAACTCCATGAAAGGAACATTAATGATTCATATAAATCACTTAACGGGAAATGTCTCGAATAAATCCAACGAGTAATTAATAATACTGTTATACAGAAAAAAGTAGCTATCATGCCTTTTTCTGACGAATCACATAGTCCCAGGATTTCATGGACTAAGAATTTCATCAAATAAATCGTAATGACAATTGAAATGATCGAAAAAGCGATGTGAGTTAATATATGTTCTAAAGTAGCAAATATCATAAAAAAAAAAAATTTATCTTAAACTTAAAATAAAAGGGGTTTACTGAATCCAATATCCAATTATAGAATGGAAACCCATAACATAATTGAATTCAGTATAGGATCTCTTGTGCCCCTTTTAGAGGATGCCGCCACTCGGACTCGAACCGAGATGCTCTAGCACTGCTTCCTAAGAGCAGCGTGTCTACCAATTTCACCATGGCGGCTTGATCAAAATAATAATAGCCCATATTAGATTCAATCGTCGAGATTGGTGCAATCAATGTAATCCATTTTTGGAAACATTCGAATCGTTGAATAAAAACCTCTTCAAATAAATAAAATATTTGAATGTTCAATAATACTTAACTTACTATCGTGATATGGTGTCTATTTTAACAATGGGATTTCGCCTATTATAAGTTACTCCAGAACAGTTGGACCTAAATGATTAGGTACTCGGTCTAGGTAGAGGTATGGAACACAGAATTTTATTTTTTTTTTTTTCTAGCTCATTTTTTGATGATTCAGTTCTCATTTATCTGATTTCATAGATATGAAATGAAAAAAAAAATAAAATAAAATAGTTTTCGTTTTTTTTTATGTATCACAATTTTATCATTACATCCAAGTGATTTCTATAAATATGATGAAATATTTGGATAGCTTGGTATCAAAACTTTATTAATGGTGGAAATCCTAATTGCGGACATCATTCGTGTGAGGATTTAACAAACCAACTAGGTATCGGGCTGGGCGTATAACAACAGAGTTTCAATCTCTATCAGAATTCTACCGTATTTATAAAATTTATAAAATCTCAACTCTATTTTTTAAAAAATAGACATCTATTTCTCTATATTTATCTAATTTATCTATAAAAAAATGGAGTTATAACGTTGTTTTCACTTGCTTATTTCAGATCTTACAAAAGAAAAATATTAATGATGTATAATTTTTGGGGATAAATAATCGAAGAGACTCCTTTCTAAAAATTAAAAATATTTTTAATTTTTTTTTTTATTTTTTTATTGTGAAAAAAGTGAATCGATGGGGAAAATAAGAATCCCCATCTCGCAAGTTAAAAAACCCTACTTATTACTATAATTAATAATTAGTATAATATAATGAAAAAGGGAAATCCTCATTTTTTATCTAACTGCTTTTTTTTTTTTTTTCAAACAAAAAAGAAATAGTGAAATAGTGCCGTTTTTAGAACCTAGTTAGACAAATAGACAAAAGAATTCTTATTCTACGTACCACAATATCCAGTCCTATCCTATCTTGCATGAATGAGTTCAAACCATTAGTTAATGTAAAAATTATTCATCTTATAAATCATCCAATTTATCGAGTCATATCAATTGAGATTACTACAAGGCTTTATTATTTTTGTTTTGTTTGTCGCACAAAAAAACTTTTTGAACGCCCAGTAGAAATCGATTTAGCTAAAGATAAAGCTTTTTCCGCGGCCCAATATCCCCTTTTCTTCCAAATATTTCTACGAATACGCTTTTTTGACATAGAAGTACGTTTCTTTGGAACTGCCATTTTAAAATGAAAGGGTTACTCATTTTTATAGTTGAATGTGAAAGACATGTATTGTTGAATATGAATCGTTCTTTCTATTCATTATCTATATTTATTCCATAGTGGATACTTCCTTTATCACATCAAAAATAGAGTACGTGCATTTCAAATATAGCATTACTAGAGATAAAAAAAAAATAGAAGAAAAAAAAGAAAAGGAAAACAATGTAATTATCAAAGGCATTTTTTTACATCTATTCTTACATCTATTCTATATTACATACAAAAAAAGAATTCGTATTGATTGGTACTTCCTGATCCTCATTCAGACCCATGTTTATAGAATCCACTGACATATAAATCGAATCGAATGAATGTTTGCTGTTGATAAGAATAAAAAAAAAAGTTCCAATTCTTATCTCAGTTTATTTATATATATATATATATATATATATTATATCGTTGTATTATGTTTAATAAATCGAAATAAGATAAGAATCCTTACCCATTTACCTATACCTAATTTAAGAAAACACAAACACTAATGTAACATTTTTCTATTTATTAGATTAATTGATCAATCTCGAAGGTAGAGTACCCATAATTAAAATACAAATGAGACTCACAATTAATCTGTTAAACGATAATTACTTGCATAAAGGTAATTTTAGTAATCGCGTATTTTCATTTTATGCAAAATAATGAGTCTCATTCATAGGATTTCCGATAAGCATAAGTTTGCTTTATTGGCTTTTCTTTTAGTCCAATCAAACAGTTCCACAATGAATTAGTGAATGACTATGAATAAAATAACTGGGTCTCCATTAAGTCAAGTTTTTGGTGGATTTAATGCTCCAGCATCAAATACTTTTTTTTTGGGGGGGTCATTATTTTTCTTTACTATTATGGATTGGATATAAATCTACGATAGTAGAATAATTGAAAGAAAATCTCATACTCTGTTCTGTATTTTAATAAATAATAAATATATTAATTAATAACTAGGTAGTCACTTTTAACTAGTAACTTGGCTATTTGAAGAAATGTAACTTATCGAATTTTTTCAATATCTGGTAAAGACTGGTAAAGAATCAAAATAATTCAGAATTTCAACTCATATTTGAGTTCTCTTATATCTTAATATATTGATATTGATTTATTTTTTATTATTGCTATTGCATTGCTCCTTCCGAAAGAGATAAGAGCTGGTGAATCGGAAACAATTAATAAGAAAAAAAGAAAAAGGAGTTTTATTTTCTTATGGAACATACATATGAATATGCATGGATGATACCTTTCGTTCCACTTCCAGTTACTATGTCAATAGGATTGGGACTTTTGCTTGTTCCGACCGCAACGAAAAATCTTCGCCGTATCTGGGCTTTTCCTAGTGTTTCATTGCTAAGCATAGTTATGGTTTTTTCGGCCGATCTATCTATTCAACAAATAAATGGTAGTTCGGTCTATCAATATCTATGGTCTTGGACCATCAATAATGATTTTTCCTTAGAGTTTGGCTACTTAATCGACTCACTTACTTCTATTATGTTAATACTAATCACTACAGTTGGAATCATGGTTCTTATTTATAGTGACAATTATATGTCTCATGATCAAGGGTATTTGAGATTTTTTGCTTATATGAGTTTTTCCAATGCTTCCATGTTGGGATTAGTTACTAGCTCCAATTTTATACAAATTTATATTTTTTGGGAACTGGTGGGAATGTGTTCATATCTATTAATAGGGTTTTGGTTCACACGACCAATTGCTGCAAATGCTTGTCAAAAAGCGTTTGTAACTAATCGTGTGGGGGATTTTGGTTTATTATTAGGAATCTTAGGTCTTTATTGGATAACAGGTAGTTTCGAATTTCGAGATTTGTTCGAAATTATCAATAGCCTGATTGATAATAATGGGGTAAATTCTTTATTTGCAACTCTGTGTGCCTCTCTATTATTTCTAGGTGCAGTTGCTAAATCCGCACAATTTCCCCTTCATGTATGGTTACCTGATGCAATGGAGGGCCCTACTCCTATTTCGGCTCTTATACATGCTGCTACTATGGTAGCAGCGGGAATTTTTCTTGTCGCTCGACTTTTTCCTATTTTCACAGTCATACCTTACATAATGAATCTCATTTCTTTGATAGGTGTAATAACGGTATTATTAGGAGCCACTTTGGCTCTTGCTCAAAGAGACATTAAGAAAAGCTTAGCCTATTCAACGATGTCTCAATTGGGTTATATTATGTTAGCTTTAGGGATAGGTTCTTATCGAGCTGCTTTATTCCATTTGATCACTCATGCCTATTCGAAAGCATTATTGTTTTTAGGATCCGGATCCATTATTCATTCAATGGAACCCATTGTTGGATATTCTCCAGAAAAAAGTCAGAATATGGTTCTTATGGGTGGTTTAGCAAAATATGTACCAATTACAAAAACTACTTTTTTATTAGGTACCCTTTCTCTTTGTGGTATTCCACCTCTTGCTTGTTTTTGGTCCAAAGATGAAATCCTTAATGATAGTTGGTTATATTCGCCAATTTTTGCGATAATAGCTTGTTCTACAGCAGGATTAACTGCATTTTATATGTTTCGGGTGTATTTACTTACTTTCGAAGGGCATTTACGCGTTTATTTTAAAAATTACAGTGGCACTCAAAATAGTTCGTTCTATTCAATATCTATATGGGGGAAAGAAGGACTGAACCCAATTAATCGAAATTTTATTTTATCAACAATAAACAATAATAAAAAGGTTTCCTTTTTTTCGAAAAAGACATATCAAATTGATGAAAATGCACGAAATCTCATGCGCTCTCTTAATACTTATTTTGGCAATAAAGAAACTTCCACGTATCCTCATGAATCAGACAATACTATGCTATTGCCTATGCTTGTATTGGTCTTATTTATTTTGTTCGTTGGATCTATAGGAATTCGTTTGGATCAAGGAATAATGGATTTTGATATATTATCGAAATGGTTAACTCCGTCTATAAACCTCTTACATAAAAGTTCGAATCCTTCTTTAGATTGGTATGAATTTGTGACAAATGCCATTTTTTCAGTTAGCATCGCCTATTTTGGAATATTAATAGCCTCTCTTTTATATGGGTCCGTTTATTCATCTTTTCTGAGTTTGGACTTCATCAATTCATTTATGAAAATGGGTTCGAAGATAATTTTTTTGGACCGAATAATAAATATAATATATAATTGGTCATATAATCGTGGTTATATAGATACTCTTTATGGAATATCTTTAACTAGGAATATAAGAGGATTAGCGGAATTAACTCATTTTTTTGATAGACGGCTTATTGATGGAATTACAAATGGAGTTGGCCTTACAAGTTTCTTTGCGGGAGAGGGGATCAAATATGTGGGGGGTGGACGAATTTCTTCTTATCTCTTCGTGTATTTATCTTATGTATCATTCTTTTTTTTATTAATTTAAATTAATAAAAAAAAGAATGATACATAAGATAAATACACGAAGAGATAAGAAGAAATTCGTCCACCCCCCACATATTTGATCCCCTCTCCCGCAAAGAAACTTGTAAGGCCAACTCCATTTGTAATTCCATCAATAAGCCGTCTATCAAAAAAATGAGTTAATTCCGCTAATCCTCTTATATTCCTAGTTAAAGATATTCCATAAAGAGTATCTATATAACCACGATTATATGACCAATTATATATTATATTTATTATTCGGTCCAAAAAAATTATCTTCGAACCCATTTTCATAAATGAATTGATGAAGTCCAAACTCAGAAAAGATGAATAAACGGACCCATATAAAAGAGAGGCTATTAATATTCCAAAATAGGCGATGCTAACTGAAAAAATGGCATTTGTCACAAATTCATACCAATCTAAAGAAGGATTCGAACTTTTATGTAAGAGGTTTATAGACGGAGTTAACCATTTCGATAATATATCAAAATCCATTATTCCTTGATCCAAACGAATTCCTATAGATCCAACGAACAAAATAAATAAGACCAATACAAGCATAGGCAATAGCATAGTATTGTCTGATTCATGAGGATACGTGGAAGTTTCTTTATTGCCAAAATAAGTATTAAGAGAGCGCATGAGATTTCGTGCATTTTCATCAATTTGATATGTCTTTTTCGAAAAAAAGGAAACCTTTTTATTATTGTTTATTGTTGATAAAATAAAATTTCGATTAATTGGGTTCAGTCCTTCTTTCCCCCATATAGATATTGAATAGAACGAACTATTTTGAGTGCCACTGTAATTTTTAAAATAAACGCGTAAATGCCCTTCGAAAGTAAGTAAATACACCCGAAACATATAAAATGCAGTTAATCCTGCTGTAGAACAAGCTATTATCGCAAAAATTGGCGAATATAACCAACTATCATTAAGGATTTCATCTTTGGACCAAAAACAAGCAAGAGGTGGAATACCACAAAGAGAAAGGGTACCTAATAAAAAAGTAGTTTTTGTAATTGGTACATATTTTGCTAAACCACCCATAAGAACCATATTCTGACTTTTTTCTGGAGAATATCCAACAATGGGTTCCATTGAATGAATAATGGATCCGGATCCTAAAAACAATAATGCTTTCGAATAGGCATGAGTGATCAAATGGAATAAAGCAGCTCGATAAGAACCTATCCCTAAAGCTAACATAATATAACCCAATTGAGACATCGTTGAATAGGCTAAGCTTTTCTTAATGTCTCTTTGAGCAAGAGCCAAAGTGGCTCCTAATAATACCGTTATTACACCTATCAAAGAAATGAGATTCATTATGTAAGGTATGACTGTGAAAATAGGAAAAAGTCGAGCGACAAGAAAAATTCCCGCTGCTACCATAGTAGCAGCATGTATAAGAGCCGAAATAGGAGTAGGGCCCTCCATTGCATCAGGTAACCATACATGAAGGGGAAATTGTGCGGATTTAGCAACTGCACCTAGAAATAATAGAGAGGCACACAGAGTTGCAAATAAAGAATTTACCCCATTATTATCAATCAGGCTATTGATAATTTCGAACAAATCTCGAAATTCGAAACTACCTGTTATCCAATAAAGACCTAAGATTCCTAATAATAAACCAAAATCCCCCACACGATTAGTTACAAACGCTTTTTGACAAGCATTTGCAGCAATTGGTCGTGTGAACCAAAACCCTATTAATAGATATGAACACATTCCCACCAGTTCCCAAAAAATATAAATTTGTATAAAATTGGAGCTAGTAACTAATCCCAACATGGAAGCATTGGAAAAACTCATATAAGCAAAAAATCTCAAATACCCTTGATCATGAGACATATAATTGTCACTATAAATAAGAACCATGATTCCAACTGTAGTGATTAGTATTAACATAATAGAAGTAAGTGAGTCGATTAAGTAGCCAAACTCTAAGGAAAAATCATTATTGATGGTCCAAGACCATAGATATTGATAGACCGAACTACCATTTATTTGTTGAATAGATAGATCGGCCGAAAAAACCATAACTATGCTTAGCAATGAAACACTAGGAAAAGCCCAGATACGGCGAAGATTTTTCGTTGCGGTCGGAACAAGCAAAAGTCCCAATCCTATTGACATAGTAACTGGAAGTGGAACGAAAGGTATCATCCATGCATATTCATATGTATGTTCCATAAGAAAATAAAACTCCTTTTTCTTTTTTTCTTATTAATTGTTTCCGATTCACCAGCTCTTATCTCTTTCGGAAGGAGCAATGCAATAGCAATAATAAAAAATAAATCAATATCAATATATTAAGATATAAGAGAACTCAAATATGAGTTGAAATTCTGAATTATTTTGATTCTTTACCAGTCTTTACCAGATATTGAAAAAATTCGATAAGTTACATTTCTTCAAATAGCCAAGTTACTAGTTAAAAGTGACTACCTAGTTATTAATTAATATATTTATTATTTATTAAAATACAGAACAGAGTATGAGATTTTCTTTCAATTATTCTACTATCGTAGATTTATATCCAATCCATAATAGTAAAGAAAAATAATGACCCCCCCAAAAAAAAAGTATTTGATGCTGGAGCATTAAATCCACCAAAAACTTGACTTAATGGAGACCCAGTTATTTTATTCATAGTCATTCACTAATTCATTGTGGAACTGTTTGATTGGACTAAAAGAAAAGCCAATAAAGCAAACTTATGCTTATCGGAAATCCTATGAATGAGACTCATTATTTTGCATAAAATGAAAATACGCGATTACTAAAATTACCTTTATGCAAGTAATTATCGTTTAACAGATTAATTGTGAGTCTCATTTGTATTTTAATTATGGGTACTCTACCTTCGAGATTGATCAATTAATCTAATAAATAGAAAAATGTTACATTAGTGTTTGTGTTTTCTTAAATTAGGTATAGGTAAATGGGTAAGGATTCTTATCTTATTTCGATTTATTAAACATAATACAACGATATAATATATATATATATATATATATATAAATAAACTGAGATAAGAATTGGAACTTTTTTTTTTATTCTTATCAACAGCAAACATTCATTCGATTCGATTTATATGTCAGTGGATTCTATAAACATGGGTCTGAATGAGGATCAGGAAGTACCAATCAATACGAATTCTTTTTTTGTATGTAATATAGAATAGATGTAAGAATAGATGTAAAAAAATGCCTTTGATAATTACATTGTTTTCCTTTTCTTTTTTTTCTTCTATTTTTTTTTTATCTCTAGTAATGCTATATTTGAAATGCACGTACTCTATTTTTGATGTGATAAAGGAAGTATCCACTATGGAATAAATATAGATAATGAATAGAAAGAACGATTCATATTCAACAATACATGTCTTTCACATTCAACTATAAAAATGAGTAACCCTTTCATTTTAAAATGGCAGTTCCAAAGAAACGTACTTCTATGTCAAAAAAGCGTATTCGTAGAAATATTTGGAAGAAAAGGGGATATTGGGCCGCGGAAAAAGCTTTATCTTTAGCTAAATCGATTTCTACTGGGCGTTCAAAAAGTTTTTTTGTGCGACAAACAAAACAAAAATAATAAAGCCTTGTAGTAATCTCAATTGATATGACTCGATAAATTGGATGATTTATAAGATGAATAATTTTTACATTAACTAATGGTTTGAACTCATTCATGCAAGATAGGATAGGACTGGATATTGTGGTACGTAGAATAAGAATTCTTTTGTCTATTTGTCTAACTAGGTTCTAAAAACGGCACTATTTCACTATTTCTTTTTTGTTTGAAAAAAAAAAAAAAAGCAGTTAGATAAAAAATGAGGATTTCCCTTTTTCATTATATTATACTAATTATTAATTATAGTAATAAGTAGGGTTTTTTAACTTGCGAGATGGGGATTCTTATTTTCCCCATCGATTCACTTTTTTCACAATAAAAAAATAAAAAAAAAAATTAAAAATATTTTTAATTTTTAGAAAGGAGTCTCTTCGATTATTTATCCCCAAAAATTATACATCATTAATATTTTTCTTTTGTAAGATCTGAAATAAGCAAGTGAAAACAACGTTATAACTCCATTTTTTTATAGATAAATTAGATAAATATAGAGAAATAGATGTCTATTTTTTAAAAAATAGAGTTGAGATTTTATAAATTTTATAAATACGGTAGAATTCTGATAGAGATTGAAACTCTGTTGTTATACGCCCAGCCCGATACCTAGTTGGTTTGTTAAATCCTCACACGAATGATGTCCGCAATTAGGATTTCCACCATTAATAAAGTTTTGATACCAAGCTATCCAAATATTTCATCATATTTATAGAAATCACTTGGATGTAATGATAAAATTGTGATACATAAAAAAAAACGAAAACTATTTTATTTTATTTTTTTTTTCATTTCATATCTATGAAATCAGATAAATGAGAACTGAATCATCAAAAAATGAGCTAGAAAAAAAAAAAAATAAAATTCTGTGTTCCATACCTCTACCTAGACCGAGTACCTAATCATTTAGGTCCAACTGTTCTGGAGTAACTTATAATAGGCGAAATCCCATTGTTAAAATAGACACCATATCACGATAGTAAGTTAAGTATTATTGAACATTCAAATATTTTATTTATTTGAAGAGGTTTTTATTCAACGATTCGAATGTTTCCAAAAATGGATTACATTGATTGCACCAATCTCGACGATTGAATCTAATATGGGCTATTATTATTTTGATCAAGCCGCCATGGTGAAATTGGTAGACACGCTGCTCTTAGGAAGCAGTGCTAGAGCATCTCGGTTCGAGTCCGAGTGGCGGCATCCTCTAAAAGGGGCACAAGAGATCCTATACTGAATTCAATTATGTTATGGGTTTCCATTCTATAATTGGATATTGGATTCAGTAAACCCCTTTTATTTTAAGTTTAAGATAAATTTTTTTTTTTTATGATATTTGCTACTTTAGAACATATATTAACTCACATCGCTTTTTCGATCATTTCAATTGTCATTACGATTTATTTGATGAAATTCTTAGTCCATGAAATCCTGGGACTATGTGATTCGTCAGAAAAAGGCATGATAGCTACTTTTTTCTGTATAACAGTATTATTAATTACTCGTTGGATTTATTCGAGACATTTCCCGTTAAGTGATTTATATGAATCATTAATGTTCCTTTCATGGAGTTTCTACATTATTCATACGGTTTCTAAAATACGGAACAATAAAAATAATTTAAGCGCAATAACCGCTCCAAGTGCGATTTTTACTCAGGGCTTTGCCACTTCGGGTCTTTTAACTGAAATACATCAATCCGCAATATTAGTACCTGCTCTACAGTCCTACTGGTTAATGATGCATGTGAGTATGATGTTATTGAGCTATGCAGCTCTTTTATGTGGATCCTTATTATCAGTATCTCTTTTAGTCATTACATTTCGAAAAAACATAGATATTTTTGGTAAAAGTAATTATTTATTAATCGGACCATTTTCTTTTGGCGAGATACAATACTTAAATGAGAAAAGAAGTTTTTTACAAAACACTTCTTTTTTTTCATTTAGAAATTATCACAGGTATCAATTGACTCAACGATTGGATCATTGGAGTTATCGTGTCCTTAGTCTAGGGTTTACCTTTTTAACCATAGGTATTCTTTCGGGAGCAGTATGGGCTAATGAGGCATGGGGATCCTATTGGAATTGGGATCCCAAAGAAACTTGGGCATTTATTACTTGGACCATATCCGCGATTTATTTACATACTAGAACGAATCCAAGTTTGCAAGGTGTGAATTCGGCAATTGTGGCTTCCATAGGATTTCTTATAATTTGGATATGCTATTTTGGAGTCAATCTATTAGGAATAGGACTACATAGTTATGGTTCATTCACATTAAGTTAAGACCTAATTGAAGAAAAACGACTTGAAGAATACATAAGAGCATCCTCCTATATAACATAACATATAACGAAAGTTTTGCGAGTTTTTGAGAACCGATGGTTTGGTTCTCAAAAACTCCAGATGTATCTGATTACAATTCCAATTCACTTCATTTTTTTTATTTACAGCGAACAATTTTCAAAATCACTGGCGTTTTTTACTTTATGTCTTATTCATGAAAACGATTTATAAAAGTAATTAGATAGAATGGCTTCCACCTTGTCAACTGATAACGAAAGAACGAAATCGGGATAAATACCAATACCTATTACAGGCAAAAAGATACATATCGAAATAAATAATTCTCGTGGTCCAGAATCCATAAAATAAGAGTTTGTAACATTGAATAGCTTGTATCCATAGAACATCTGGCGTAACATGGATAATGAATAAATAGGAGTTAATATCATTCCAACTGCCATTACAAAAGTAATTAGTATTTTTGGCATTAAAAGATATTTCGAGCTATTAATTATTCCAAAGAATACTACCAATTCCGCAACAAAACCACTCATTCCTGGCAATGCAAGAGAAGCCATCGCGAAACTACTGAACATGGTAAATATTTTTGGCATTGGGATAGCAATTCCTCCCATTTCGTCGAGATAAACAAGACGTATTCTATCGTAACTCGTTCCTGCCAAGAAAAAAAGTGCAGCACCAATAAATCCATGAGAGATTATTTGTAAAATGGCCCCATTGAGTCCCGTATCAGTTATGGAACCAATTCCTATAATTATGAAACCCATATGAGATACGGAGGAATAGGCTATTCTCTTTTTTAAATTGCGTTGACCGGGAGAAGTTAAAGCTGCATAGATTATTTGAATGGTTCCTACTATCACCAACCAGGGGGAAAATATAGAATGAGCATGGGGTAATAATTCCATATTGATGCGAATCAATCCATATGCCCCCATTTTTAATAAGATTCCGGCTAGAAGCATACATGTACTGTAATGTGCTTCTCCGTGGGTATCTGGTAACCACGTATGTAGGGGTATAATCGGTGATTTAACAGCATAAGCAATAAAGAAGCCAAAATATAATATTATTTCCAATGCCGCGGGATACGATTGATTAGCTAATGTTTCAAAATTTAATGTTGGTTCATTGGAACCATATAAACCCATACCTGGAACTCCTATTAAGAGAAAAATGGAACCCCCCGCAGTGTACAAAATAAACTTTGTAGCTGAGTACAGACGTTTCTTCCCTCCCCACATAGATAGAAGTAGGTAAACAGGAATTAATTCTAACTCCCACATGATGAAAAAAAGTAAAAGGTCTCGAGAAGAAAATGATCCTATTTGACCGCTGTACATTGCTAACATCAGGAAATGGAACAATCGCGAATCTCGAGTAACTGGCCAAGCCGCTAAGGTAGCCAAAGCCGTGATAAATCCCGTCAGTAAAATGGGTCCTATGGAAAGTCCATCGATTCCTAGTCTCCAGTGAAAATCCAAAATATTTATCCATTTATAATCCTCCTCCAATTGGATTAATGGGTCGTCCAATTGAAAATGATAACAGAATGTGTAGGTCGTTAGAAGCAGCTCCAATAAGCATATACATATGGTATACCACCTAACTACCTTATTCCCTCTTTGGGGGAGAAAGAAAATTAACAAACCCGCGGAAATCGGCAAAACAACAATTATTGTTAACCAAGGAAAATAACTCGTGGTAAAGACAAGATAGACTTTGACCAGAAAAACCCGCGCTCGGAATGGAATAATGGATTTTCTCGAGTACGGGTTTTTGTCGGTAAAGAGGAATCAAATGGATTCAAGTGGAATTTTCTGGAACGTATCAATAAGCTAGACCCATGCTGCGAGTTGTCTCATGCCATAAATAAACCCGGACACTCAGGAAATCCGTTGGACAAGCGGATTCACATCTCTTACAACCTACGCAGTCCTCTGTTCTTGGAGCAGAAGCAATTTGCTTAGCTTTACATCCGTCCCAAGGTATCATTTCCAAAACATCTGTGGGGCAAGCTCGTACACATTGAGTACATCCGATACATGTATCATAAATCTTTACTGAATGTGACATTGGATCTATAAATTTTTGGAACATTCTAAAATTTCGATCTGGTAAAATTAGTAATATTAGTAATAAATGAATCATGTATTCATGTATTATAGACACCAGACGAATCAGTGGGTTACCAGAATGGATTTTTTTTTATAATAAATTGGCTTCTGGATCTGTTCATGAGAGAGGTCCAAGATACTTTGATTTCTTACGTTTCGGGAAACATGATCATATGAGTTATAAGTTATATATGCTTATGCTAATTCTAATTGGTGAATTCTATAAATTGAAATTAGCTATCTATCCATATATGGATATCTATCTATATCTATATATAGATAGATATTTGTCTTTTCATTACGACTATTTATTCAATAAATTGGATTGATTGATACGAGTTGATTTTCTGTTACGATGGATCGACGAAACAATAGCCGGTCCAATAGCTGCTTCAGCGGCTGCAATAGCTATAACAAAGATCGAGAAAATGTCTCCTTTTAATTGACGACTATCAAATAAATCCGAAAATGTTACGAGATTTAGATTAACCGCATTTAGTATAAGCTCAAGACACATAAGTGCTCTAACCATGTTTCGACTTGTGATCAATCCATAAATACCGATAGAAAATAAATAGGCACTCAAAACAAGTACATGCTCGAGTATCATTGACCAACTCCTCATGAATCTTGATTCATTTCAATATGAACAACAATTTAACCGATTTTATTGACTCGAATATAAATATAATAGAATCAAACTCAAACTTTTTTTTTATATTTTATAATATTTTATATATTTATTATTTATATTATTATTATTTTAATTATTTTATTATATTATTTTATTATATTATTATTTATATATTATATATATTATATATTTATATATTATATATATTATATATTTATATATTATATATATTATATATTTATATATTATATATATTATATATATGTATTATTTTATTATATAATTATTTTATTATATATATATATGTTATAGTTATATATATATATGTATATATGAACAATATATGTATATATGAACAATATGAAAATAGAATTGAAGGGAAATGGATGTGATAACAATAAGACAGAACAAAGCCTTATTTTTTTTTTTTAGTTAATTTGATTTGATTTTGGATTTCGAATCCTAAGTTTTTGTTACTGACGAGCCATAGCAATTGCACCTATCAAAGCAACTAAAAGAATTATAGAAATAAGTTCAAATGGAAGATAAAAATCCGTTGATAAATGAATCCCAATTTGTTGAACGTTACTCGTGAGGTCCTGTTCTATAATCTGGCTTGATCTTGTAGTCCAAATAATCCCGTACCATGACGTATCTGAGATAGTCGTAATTAATGAAAAAAGAATACTTGTACAAACCAGTGAAGTAACTCCATCTCCAACGGTCCAAAGAGATAAATCATTGGAATATTCGGAACCTTTCATGAACATCACAGCAAATATGATTAATACATTTATGGCCCCCACGTAAATAAGGAGCTGTGCAGCAGCTACAAAATAGGAGTTAGATAGAATATAGAATAAGGATATACAAACAAGAACCCATCCTAAAGAAAAGGCAGAATAAATTGGATTGGTAAGTAATACCACTCCTAGACTTCCTAATATAAGACCTGATCCCAGAAATACTAAAAGAATATCATGTATTGGTCCAGGCAAATCCATTATGTGTAAAATAAGAGATAAATTAAGTAGAAATATTTCATGACCTTACTGACCGGGCCAGGAAAGGGGGTTACCCTATCTTTTTCTTGTATATAATACGTTACTAAAATACGTTACTCAAATTGAATTTTAATGTGGTGTGGATTGATGTGGATATAGTTATTGGGCCAATCCCGCTTCTGGATCCGAAGGAGTAGTTGTAGTTCGGAATTTGATATTTCGAAATCATCACGGATAGATGAATCCATTCGAAATTAAAATCAATCCAAGATTCTCACAAATCAGTAGTTATGATTTGTGGTTACTGACCAACCAAACTTGAATTAAGGGGTTTATCTACCGTGGTTATTTTTATTTGAGTCGAATTCATAATTGTTTGTTTGAATTGTGTAATCTCCAATTACTGACATTGGTAACCGACCCAAAGCAATTTGATTATAATTCAATTCGTGACGATCATAAGTGGAAAGTTCATATTCTTCAGTCATTGATAAACAGTTTGTTGGACAATACTCGACGCAGTTACCACAAAATATACAGATTCCGAAATCAATACTATAATTAAGCAATTGTTTCTTTCTAATATCTGTTTCCAATCTCCAATCAACAACGGGTAGATCTATGGGGCATACACGAACACATACTTCACAAGCAATACATTTATCAAATTCAAAATGGATTCGACCGCGGAAACGCTCTGATGTGATCGATTTTTCATAAGGATATTGAATAGTTACAGGTAAACGATTCGCGTGGGATAAAGTAATCATGAAACTTTGACCAATGTACCTTGCAGCTCGTACTGTTTGTTGACCATAATTCATGAACCCTGTCACCATAGGGAACATATCGTGGATATCCATGAATAATTTGATGTTTCTTTCTCTTGCTTGAGAGAGGTTATGAATCTAAAATTTTGTATTCTGTTACAGTGAAAGGAGTTGGGAAGAAGTTGTCAATAATAGATTACCTAGAGAAATAGGTAAAAGAAATTTCCATCCAAGATTTAATAGTTGGTCCATTCTCATCCTAGGTAAAGTCCATCTTGTTGCGATAGGAATGAACAGGAACAAATAAGTTTTCGCTAGTGTAATAAAGATACCCATTGTTGTTCCAAGGATTCCAACGGTTTTATTTATTCCGAAAAGTTCAAGAATGAATATGTACGGAATAGAGAGATTCCACCCGCCCAAGTACAGAACTGTTACAAATAATGAAGAAACCAGTAGATTTAGGTAAGAAGCAACGTAAAATAAACCAAATTTGATACCTGAATATTCGGTTTGATAACCTGCTACTAATTCTTCTTCTGCTTCTGGTAAATCAAAGGGTAATCTCTCACATTCTGCTAGGGAAGAAATTAGAAAAACTATAAACCCTATAGGTTGGCGCCACAGATTCCACCCCCAAAACCCATATTTGGACTGTGCCTCAACTATATCAATTGTACTTGAACTGTTAGATAATCATAGTCGATCATAACATCACTGTTCTCATCGCTATTCCAGAACCGTACATGAGACTTCGGCTTCATACGGCTCCTCGATGGCCAAAAATAAATCTAAGGACGGGTTTTCGGTATTACCCCGACATGTTTTTGTAGGATAGATAGAGTAAGCATCGGAGAGTCCCTATCCCTAATTAGACCAATGGAATTCTGTCTGCTATAATAACAAATAAAAAGTGCTTCCGAATTGATCTCATACCTTATTTTAGAATTCAAATTCGAATTTATCTTTGTTCAGTAATAACGGAATCCTTCAATAAAATACGCGTTGTATCAATTATTTCAACCCATATCTTTCTATTACGAAAAAGAATTAGACATCACATTAGTTCATGGATCATGATAAGAATTCTATTTCATCTTTATGAATATGGATCAGATGGAGAAAAGAAAGAATTCAAAAGGATTTCTTCTGAATTTTATTCATTTTTGCTATTGCATTCCATTTCTTTCGTTCCTGTTCTTCTTTCTCAGAAGAGGGGATTCTCAAAAAAAAAAAATAAAGAATTACTTCGTTCCTAATAGTCATTTCTTTAATCAGTGGATAGGAGCATACTCTGAATCAGAATCATGGGGAAGTACTGCTTGATCATTTCTACCAACTTAAAGCCCTCATTATTATTCCTTTTATGCAAAAATATCCATTTGAATATCTTACATTATCTCCATTACTAATCCTTTGTGTACCTTAGTGTTCCTAACCGTCCACTCATTTTTGATTGATTCCCGGTATGGTAATACATAAAATAAAAATTGTAAAAACTCCATACAGTTGATTTTTGGTACCCGCTTCAAGCCATGATGACTAATCAACCAATCTTGGGGTAAACGGTTTTCACTGCTTATGTTTACTTCTACTTGACTCTCGTACATAGGGAATGAGAATCAATCTGATTACTGCGAATTCATAAGCTGTTTTGTTTCACTCATATAACTATCTGGTTTAGCTTATCGACCCGAGTGATGAATAAAAAGATAAAGATATTTATTCAATACGTTCAATCTCTTTCCTAGAAATAAAGGAAGGAGGTAAAAGAAAAGGGTAAAAGTTGATGTTCCAACGAATCACACGTAGAGATATTGATAACACACATAGAGTTAATGGTATTTCATAACTAATAGATTGAGCAGCAGCTCGTAGACCACCTGAAAAGGAATATTTATTATTCGATCCATATCCTGACATAAGAAGTCCAATAGGAGCAATACTGGAAATGGCGATCCATAAAGAAACACCTATACTGAGATCGGCTAGAACAAGGTGATAACCAAAAGGAATTACTGAATAACTTAGTAAAATGGATATGACCGCTATAGACGGCCCGATACTGAATAAACGAATATCCCCTCTAGATGGGAGAAGATCCTCTTTGAAAAGTAGTTTAGTTCCATCCGCTAGAGCTTGAAGAATTCCCAGGGGACCGGCATATTCAGGCCCAATACGTTGTTGTAAACTTGCGGATATTTCTCTTTCTAACCACACAATAACGAGTACCCCTATTGTGATTCCCGATACAGGAGTAAAAATAGGGATAAGCGCCCATAAGAGGCTATAGACCTCTTTTAAAAATTCCGATCTGGAAAAAGAATTGATAGCTTGTACTTCTGTCGTATCAATTATCATTTCAACGATCGACTTCTCCCATAATGATATCTATACTACCTAGTATCGTCATGATATCCGCCAATTTCATTCTTTTAACTAGCTGAGGAAGAATTTGCAAATTAATGAAGCCTGGTGGACGAATTTTCCATCTCCAGGGAAAAACACTATTATCTCCTATCAAAAAAATTCCTAATTCTCCCTTTGGGGCTTCTACTCTTACATAAAGTTCTTGTTTCGACAATTCAAAAGCGGGAGAGGGCTTTTTACTAATAAATCGATATTCAAAATCATTCCATTCGGAATCCCTTGCTCTATCAAAGCGTCGGACTTCTAAATTCTCGTAGGGTCCCCCCGGGATTTCTTCTAGTGCCTGTTGAATAATTTTTATGGATTCTGTCATTTCGCTAATTCGTACTAAATAACGAGCTAATGAGTCTCCTTCTTTTTGCCATTGGACTTCCCAATCGAATTCATCATAACACTCATAATGATCAACTTTACGAAGATCCCATTGGATTCCGGAAGCTCGTAACATTGGTCCTGATAAACCCCAATTTATTGCTTCCTCTCCACCAATAATGCCCACCCCTTCAACTCGTTCCAAAAAAATGGGATTCCGCGTAATAAGCTTTTGATATTCCGCCACTCCTGTTAAAAAATAATCGCAAAAATCCAAACATTTATCTATCCAGCCATATGGTAAATCAGCAGTTACTCCTCCGATACGGAAGTAATTATGCATCATTCGCATACCTGTGGCAGCTTCAAATAGATCATATAGCAATTCCCTCTCTCTGAAAATATAGAAGAAAGGAGTCTGTGCACCAATATCCGCCATGAAAGGCCCAAGCCATAACAAATGAGAAGCTATACGACTCAGCTCTAGCATAATGACTCTGATATAGCTAGCTCTTTTAGGTACTTGAATATTTCCCAATTGTTCTGGTGCATTTACCGTTATTGCCTCTGTGAACATAGTAGCTAAATAATCCCAACGTGTTACATAAGGCAGATATTGTATAATTGTTCGGTTTTCCGCAATTTTTTCCATCCCTCTGTGTAAATAACCCAATATGGGTTCACAGTCAATAACATCTTCACCATCTAGAGTAACGATGAGTCGAAGAACACCATGCATTGATGGGTGGTGAGGGCCCATATTGACTATCATGAGGTCTTTTCTTGTAGCCGGTACAGTCATATGTTTTCTTCCCCGATTCTTTATTCCATGAATTACTGAAAACGAAATGAGGTTCATCAAAATTCAAGATCTAATAAACCGTTCGGTGAATCTTTAAATTAACGCGTTTTTGACTCCCGAATATCCAGCTGACCAATTAATTCCTTATAACGAACTCCATTTTTCTTTGACAAATAAGCCAGCAGCCGCCTACGTTTTCCCAAAATTTTCCGCAGACCTCTCTGAGATAAATAGTCTTTTCTGTGCAATTTCAGATGGGAAGTAAGTCTACGTATCTTATTAGTGAAACTTAATACTTGAAATTCAACAGATCCCTTGTTTTTTTCTCTTTCTTCTTGCGGAATAACTGAGATGAATGAATTTTTTACCATAAAAATAATTCTTCTCTTTATGTTCTTTTTTTTTTTCTTTTCCACAAATATGGATTTTACCGATCAGGAATAATAATAATGCCAGTCATTTCGATCTGGTACACACAAGAATTTGGATTTATTTATAATTTATATATTATACTACTTTGTTTTCTACCAAATATAATTGAATTAAATTAAGAAAAGAAATTCAATTTGTAATTTGATTCGGATACAAGGGGATGGTACATTTTTGCACCCACGAAGATTTGAACCTAAGAAGATTCCGCCAATTCATTCCTAGATCCAATTGATACATCATTGAATCAGTATCATGTATGAAAATAGAATGTAACACAACGTGTGTGTACATCTGTCTTCGTCTCACGGATATGATACGTGATATCTAGAAAATGTGCCATCAAAAAATTATGTATCGTGGATACATATGTATCCTTGACATACTGAAACGACTGCCATTATTGGTATCAAACCAATAGCGATTCATACAAGCTAAATCTTCTAATCGATAATTGGGCCAAACAAACAATTTGAATTGAATGAATTTGTTTGTATCTATATCAAGATACTTATCCTCATTCAAAAATTGCCCAAAATTCCTTACATTATTCCCATTGCCTGAATCTCTGTCCACAGCATTCTCTTTCCCAGAATGGAAACCCATTAGAATTCTCAATTCTCTACGACGCCTAGGAGATAGAATATTTTCAGGAACAAGCAAATCATAATGATTTTCATCTCCATTCACAAGCGCTTTTCCATGTCGTGCAATAGATCCATCGAAATCATTCTCATCAACATATCTTTTTTCTCGGCATCTTCGATTAGTTTGGTGCTTACTCTTATGGACCAATGAAATACCTACGGTTTGATACATAAGAAATTGTCCATCCCATTTCAGAAACAGACGAACCGGCTCAATAATAAATATTCCCTTTTTTATCAATTCTGTAAGAGTTAGATCCTTCTGAATCAGCATTACATCAAGGCGCATTTCTCTTCTTTGAATAGAGGATATAGCAATTTCCCTTGGATTTATCAGTCTAAGCAGGAGACAATATACCCTTATATTATTGAGCATTGTTTGATTCAAAGGATCCTCCTCCCATCTCAATTGAAAAAGCAAATATCTTTTCAGGAAGAAATCGAGTTCCGCTTCCCTGTTGCTCTTGGGTTGCCTTTTCTTTCTACGTTTTTTAATGTCTGATTCTGCGTAATCCTTTTCAACAAAATCTTTTTGTTGGTTTTGTGCACCTGATGCAAGATTCTTTTGGTTTTGTGCATCTGATCCAACAAGATCTCCTTGGACCAGCTCTTCTTTTTGTTCTCGATTTCGATTCTCTAATTCAAGATATTCTTTTTTATTAGATGATATATGAGGATCCTTTTTTTTATTTCCGTTAATGTTTTTATTAATGTATTCATTGTATTCATTTCCATTAAAATGAAAAAAAAAGAATTTGATTGGTATGATCCAGGGTTTAATCTTATATGCATCATAAAGTCGCACTAATTCTGTAAAGAACCAAGGTTCTAGGTTAGACATGGGACGATATAACATTTCCTCATTCATTCCCATCCAATCAAAAAGTTTTTTTTTTTTCTTTTTATTGGATGGATTGATTTTTTGATGAATCGTGAGATAAAAAAGATCTTTTTTATCAATTATTTGATAATCATTAGTCCCAGTCTTAGTATCCTTACTAATGTTGGTCCCGGTATCCATATAGGTCCAGGTTTCAATATCGATATTCTTTCTAGGACAAAAATTGAGAATTCCCCACTCCAAATATTTTCTATCCGGATTTTGATCTGTATCATATTCTTCCCCTAAATAATCATTACTAGGTGTATCCCCCAGCCCATAAAAAAATTTGTGTTTAGGCGTGTTGTAATTATATGTATATGGAATTTCTTGGTTCCCGTTTACTTGTAACGGCGATCCATAAATATATGAGTCCTTCCTATCCTCATAATTAATATATTTATGTGATAAAAGGTCATATTTGTAGTGTTTTTTAAATTTTGCTTTTTGATTCGCCAATGAATTAATTCCATAATTATTTTGTTTCTCGTAATAAATTAATTGGTATTTTTCTTTTTCATATGAATCCAAAATTTTTTGGTCTTTATTTTGAATCGTACGACGTTGATTGATTCTATTTCTCCATTTTTGCGGTACTAATCTAGACCACCTAGTCTGAGATAAATTGTATTGATAATGACCCCTTAACCAGTTTTTCCATTCATTCATTCCAGAATTCGGAAGTTTCTTATGCCTTGATTTGGAATCAAATATCCCTCGTGTCCCCAAATGGCCCTTTATTCTCTCCTTAAGAAAGGGATATGCTCCGCGATATTGAAGTACAGATCCCATGTTAATAACTTGGGTTTGTGATAATTTGTAAAATACATATGCTTGGGATAAGGAGGAGGATAAGTCATAATAAATCTGTGAATTTCTATTACTAATATTAGAATTAGAAAGCGACTTTTTTACAGTCGAAATAAAGTGAATTGTATTTTGATTTGTTTCATCAATTGCTTCTTGATTTCTTTTATCATTGTAAATGTATTTATCGAGAGTCTTTTTTGCTGATTCAAGGAAAAGTTGTGCATTTATTCTGGGGATGTTAATGGGAGATAGAAAGATATCCATGTATATTCTTTCAATGAAAGATTTCATAAAATAGTACCATTTACGTATTAATCGTGCACTTCGTTTTTTTGACATCTGTAAAATGTATTTTTTTGATTCCGATCTTTTATCATCACAACCTGTTTCGTTAGGACTAAGATTTATATCTTCTGGAGTTGAAAATATTTGTTTCCTGTCCTTTGTGATTTTTTCGATTTGGTCTCTTGTTGCGATTGTACTATCCGCCAGATCCTTTATTTTTTTTTCTGTCAGCGAATAATTTGTCCCATCCGTCGATCTAAGTCGAAAGGCCAATTCATGGGTCATTTTATTACTGATTATAGAATCTTTTCCATCTTCACTCGGTTCATATACTTTCCTCAACCCAAATAAGAAAATTGGGTTTATTTTTGCATTTGCACGTTCTTTCATTATTCTTTTGATAAAGAGAACCATTTTGATAATCCCTTTTGTTTTTTCTTTTGAAACGTTTAGAAACCATTTTGTTCTTTCTTTGAAAACTCTTAAAACTAGAAAATATTTTTTTTCCCCCTTTCTAAGTTTTTTTTCAAATTCTTTACGAATGGGTTCAAAAAAGGAAGGTTGTTTTCGGGGAGAACCAAAAGGGAGTTCAGCTTCCATTCCCCAGATTGTTAAAAAACAAAAATTTTCGATTTTTCCTTTCTTTTTCGTTGGATCCTTATGAAGG